TTATGTATTGAACAGAGGAAAAAGCCTCTGTAACGGTTGGACGATAGTAAAAAGTCATAGCAAAACCCGTAGCTACTTGTACTAAAAAGCAAGTAAGCGTGATCCCCCCTAGACAATAAAATATGTTGACATGAGGAGGCACATATTTACTAGTTATATCATCTGCAATCGCCTGAATCTCGAGACGTTCCTCGAACCAATCATATACTTTATTGAGATAGGTAACCAAAGGGACTCCCCCTCCGAGAACCGTATATGAGAATTTCATCTCGTACGGCTCAAGCAGAAACACACAAATACCGATTACAACGGATATATAATAGAAAGTTCAAAACTTCTTAGCCGCTTGATTCGATTTGCCCCGAATATACGAAATAACAAAAATCCATAATTTCTTATTTGTGATGATAATGCCAAAAAATATCAAGTTGGCTCCTCCGTCTTTCTTTATGTTGATCGTTACAGGCCTCTTGAATCCTCTCTTCCCTATTTTTTTTTTTTATTTGTTTGTTATTTGATTTGTTGTTTTTTTTTGTGCGTAATGCAGATTGACTCTTGTTTTACTATTAATAGGAATTCTCTTGTTGAGACCCTATGAATCAATTGAAACCTCAGATTCATACTAGAACCACGATGATTTAAAAAAGCTAAACTCAAAGGTTCCTTGAGTAAGAACCATTTGATCATCACTTATTCAATGAGTGGATGTAATGACTCAACAAAATCTAGAACAAAATCTAGAGAAAGAGTTGTCCAAAATAAGTCTGAAAGAAAAAACGTTTGATTTCGGAAATACCTATTTTGCATTTTGAATCCGGTCGCGAGGTCTGAGTAGTGGGTATGAATCATAGTTCGAATGTTTCTGATCTTGATATATTCTATATATTCCGTGCTTCAGATACTAGCATAAATATCCGACGAGGTAGAATCATCTTAATAGAGATGACAGACCGATTTTCTGTATTATACAATAGGATCAATTATAACAAGTCACACACTCATATTCCGGAAATACCGAAACAAATAAATTCCACGGTCGAACTACCAGAATGGTCTAGAAATCCGAGTCTTAAGTCATTTTTTTTTTTTTTTTGATGATGAAAAACCCTGGATTTATTAGTTCTTAATAAACTTAACTCATTGAAATTCCATCCAGTAAAACGGAAGAATTATAAATTTCCAAAATAATAGATAGGAATATCGCAAATAGAGCCATTGCGACCCCCATAAGTGGTGTAGTCCCCCAGCCCGGAGCTACTTTACCATATTCCGAATTCAATGGTTTCAATAAACTCCCTACAGCAGTTCGTCTTGGACCAGATCTAGAATTACCCTCAACGCTTTGTGTAGCCATAAATCCTATTTAATCATTGGTTAAGATCTGTTGACTTTGTATACCATTCTGTTGTAGTTGTAAATAAACTATCTTATCGCGGATCCATTGTGGTCTTCAAATTATCTAAAAATGGAAACAGCAACCCTAGTCGCCATCTCCATATCCGGTTTACTTGTAAGCTTTACTGGGTACGCCTTATATACCGCTTTTGGGCAACCCTCTCAACAATTAAGAGATCCATTCGAAGAACACGGGGACTAGTTGAAATAATGAGCCTCCCATATTGGGAGGCTCATTACTTCAATTGAGATTGAGATAATCAAAAATCATTTCATTTTTTAGTCGGAACTTTAGGCGGGTCTCGAAAAAAGATAGCGAAAAAAATTATCCCTAAAGTCGAGACTAACAGGAATGTATAAACCAATGCTTCCATAGATTCAATCGTGGTTTACAATTATAGCTTCCACACCTATTCATTTGGGATCATTTACCATATAAAGAAAGGGAAAGAATCAAAGAAAAGATGGTGATTCAAGTCAAGACTACTCCAGTACACTATGTCAAATCAAAAAAAAAAAATGAAGACAAAGATACCAAAGCAATGTTGTATCAGACTACCTGTCTCTTTGTAGTTGGATCTCCAATTTTTTGGAATGTTCCAAATTCCACTTGAGCGTCTAAATCTGGATCAATACCAGCAAAAACATCTCTGAACAAGGTTCTAGCGCCATGCCAAATGTGTCCGAAAAAGAAAAGCAAAGCAAACGAAGCATGTCCAAAAGTGAACCAACCCCTTGGACTGCTACGAAAAACACCATCGGATTTCAAAGTAGCCCGGTCTAATTCAAAAATTTCACCTAATTGGGCACGTCTAGCATATTTTTTCACAGTAGCAGGATCACTATAACTAACTCCGTTGAGTTCGCCACCATAGAACTCAACAGTTACACCTACTTGTTCTACACTATACTTTGATTCTGCCCTTCTAAAAGGAACATCGGCTCTCACAATTCCGTCTCCATCTACTAAAACCACAGGAAATGTTTCAAAAAAAGTAGGCATACGACGTACAAAAAGCTCGCGCCCTTCTTTATCTCTAAAGATGGGGTGCCCTAACCATCCAACAGCTATTCCATCCCCGTTGTCCATTGAACCCGCTCTGAATAATCCTCCTTTTGCTGGATTATTACCAATGTAATCATAAAAAGCTAATTTTTCGGGAATTTTAGACCAAGCTTCCGATAAACTCAGATTTTCGGCCAGTCCGGCGCTAACTCTTCGATATATTTCTTGCTGGAAGTATCCCTGATCCCACTGATAACGAGTCGGACCAAATAATTCGATTGGGGTAGTTGCTGAACCATACCACATAGTTCCAGCAACAACGAAAGCTGCAAAAAAAACAGCAGCGATACTACTGGAAAGTACAGTTTCAATATTGCCCATACGTAATCCTTTGTATAGACGTTGAGGCGGACGGACACTAAGATGGAATAGGCCCGCTAATATGCCCAACGTACCCGCTGCAATATGATGAGAGGCTATTCCCCCTGGAACAAAAGGATCAAAACCTTCCGCCCCCCACGCCGGATTTACAGATTGTACTTTTCCAGTTAGTCCATAAGGGTCGGACACCCATATTCCAGGACCATACAAACCTGTTACATGAAATGCGCCAAAGCCAAAGCAAGCCAACCCTGAGAGAAATAAATGAATTCCAAAGATCTTGGGCAAATCCAAAGAAGGTTTTCCTGTACGTTCATCACAGAATATTTCTAGGTCCCAATATACCCAATGCCAGATAGCTGCCAAGAAGCACAAGCCGGAAAACACAATATGTGCCCCTGCCACACCTTCATAACTCCAAATACCTGGATTTGTTACAGTTCCTCCTGAAATACTCCACCCACCCCATGAATTGGTTATTCCTAAACGAGTCATGAAGGGTATAACGAACATACCTTGTCTCCACATTGGATCAAGAACGGGGTCAGAGGGATCAAAAACCGCTAATTCGTATAGAGCCATCGAACCAGCCCAACCAGAAACTAGAGCTGTATGCATTATATGGACAGCAAGCAATCGACCGGGATCATTCAATACAACAGTATGAACACGATACCAAGGCAAACCCATGGAAATACCCCTTTATCAAAGAAAAATAGACACTATGTAACTTTATCGCATTTGAAAAAACTATACTATGTATCTAACTATGTACCTAACCTTTTCAGTGGATTCTGTATAATTCTGTATGGGAGTTAATATTTTCCGTTCCATTGCAAATAACGGAACAATTCTGTTCGTAAGAACAAAGAGAAGCAGATCTATTCTATATCCGATAAGTACCAATACGCAATGGAAGAATTAGTCCCATTCGGGGGGAACAAATGCATAGATATTTGTTTATCATTCGAACAATCGACCCGTTCGGTAAAATTTTTCTTTATTAACCTTGTCGTCCTCTATGAACCTTCCAATTTATGTATAAAATATAATAAACAGAAAAAAAGATGATGAAGACAATAATTTTTATGTTTCCATATTAAAGTGAAGTATAGTACTTAATTTTTTCTTTAATTTAATGCCCATTGGTGTTCCAAAAGTACCTTTTCGGAGTCCTGGAGAGGAAGATGCAGTTTGGGTTGACGTATAGCGCGACTTGTCAGACATATTGTTGGGTCATATGGGATTTACCCGTTCTCTCCCCCGATCGAGATATCCTCTGTTTCACCCAAGAAATATTGATTGAACCATCAAGAATTCGGAGCGTGAAGTGCAATTAGATCAATTTATATTGGGGATCATCAATATTATCAATTAGAATAATTTATGGTTGACTTGGACCGATAAAATAAAGTATCCAGGCTCCGTTCAGAAAATACCAAATTGGTAATATATGTACGATTACCACTTGTATCATAAATGATTCTTATACTTACTATACTATAGGATAATTAAGAGGATAATTAAGGAGTAATCTCAAACTACCAATCAATGGAATAGATCGAATAGTTTGGGGGAAGGTAGGCATGAAAGGAATAAAAAAAAAAAGAAGTGGTACTGAGATCATTTGCCCTATATGTGCAAATAGAATTCGGACAGATCTTTACCCGGAGTAGAGCATGAACCTAAAAGAAAGAGTTGAAAGGACCCATTCAGGAACAAGAAAATGACATCGTGATTTGAATCTCGATGAAACAATACATCAATGAGAGGTTAGTTCAAAAAGTTCAGTAAATTCTTTTTTTTTCGGGAAGGGAGCCTCATTTTTTTTTTTACCTGTTAAAAAAAAAAAAGAAATAGGACTAGAATCGACACATTGATTAATCAACACATTGATTCTTTTTTTTTCGCAATTTTTTTTTGAACCGTATGCATTCAAAGGTGCGTGTACGGTTCCTAAGGGATACAATTTTGTCCTAATCAACCGACTTCATCGAGAAAGATTACTTTTTTTAGGCCAAGAGGTTGATAGCGAGATCTCGAATCAACTTGTTGGTCTCATGGTATATCTCAGTATAGAGGATGAGACTAGAGATCTTTATTTGTTTATAAACTCTCCCGGCGGATGGGTAATACCAGGAATAGCCATTTATGACACTATGCAATTTGTGCCACCCGATGTGCATACAATATGCATGGGATTAGCCGCTTCAATGGGATCTTTCATTCTGGTCGGAGGAGAAATTACCAAACGTCTAGCATTCCCTCACGCTTGGCGCCAATGAGTTTTTTTATTTGAAAAAAAAAAGAAGACTATGCCTTCGCCATATTGAATATGAATAATAAGTAATAATAGCATGGCACTTCGAGTTCGATACGAACAAACTATTATTGTTTTTTCATAACATGAGATTTTGTATCGAGATAGTAGTATGAAACAAGGGTTATTTCCGATTTGATCTTATTCATATGTGTCGGAAGTACATTTCAGCGTCACAAACCATTTTTCTTACAAACCAGAAGTCTCTTTCTTATATTTATGTTATGAAAGAAAGAGTACGAAAATGAAAAAAAAAAAGATCATTTTTCCTTATTTGATCGTATCAGAAAGAAAAAAGAAACTTTGGGATTGCTCAATCACAGAACAGATAAGATAAAATAAATATATAAAGCAACAGAACCATCATAGTATTTTTTTAATTCGACGAAAAGAAGGGTGGTAAATGGATCATTCAACGATCTAGATCGTATGGATTCTATTTCTTTCCTCGAGGGAAGGGGGGAAAAAAAAATTCCATTGCGGAGCCGTATGCAATGCACAAAAAAAAAGATGCCTGTACGGTTGTTCAATTCTATTTTTTTTTTCTTCTTGTTATTTTTTTATCCCTTACTTTAACCCAATCGTACGAGATAGAAGAACCGTTCATGATGTTATATCAATATCATCAGGGTTATGATTCACCAACCTGCTAGTTCTTTTTATGAGGCACAAGCAGGGGAATTTATCCTGGAAGCGGAAGAACTACTGAAACTTCGCGAAACACTCACAAAGGTTTATGTACAAAGAACCGGCAACCCTTTATGGATTGTATCCGAAGACATGGAAAGGGATGTTTTTATGTCAGCAACAGAAGCCCAAGCTCATGGCATTGTTGATCTTGTAGCGGTCGAAAATGAAAATACTGGGGATTTCGTGTAAATCTACAATTCCATTTCAAACCATAATTTTCATTTTACGTGATTTTATATTGAATAGAAAAAAAAATTCATGATCATCAATCATCAGGTTAAGATCGATCTAAACCAACCCATTCTATAATTCGAATTCTATATATATATACGACATGCCAACTATTAAACAACTTATTAGAAACGCAAGAAAGCCAATAAGAAATTTCACGAAATCTCCCGCTCTTCGAGGATGTCCTCAGCGCCGAGGAACATGTACTAGGGTGTATGTGCGACTCGTTCAGATCATGAGCTCGAACAAATGAGACAATTTTTCCAGTATCAATGACCAGTACCCATGAATAGGATAGGTAGAATGGAAGAACGCCATTTACTATCTAAAAACGAAGATCTATCATATACCTATCTGTGTATGGAATTTTTGGTTTACATTGGTGCAAATCCAATCACCTCGATTTGAAATGAGAAGCAATTCCCCATTGGTAGCAAATGGTTATCCATTAAGCGGGGAAAATTATATTAAATTATATTATAAGAAATAAAAAGCTTATACTCCTATTCTTGAAAGAACGGACTAACAGGGTCAGCTACCTAGCCAACTTTCATAATTAAATGCCGTCACTGTATGGATAGCTCTTATTGTGAAAAGACCAATTATTGTATAATTGATGGGTAGAGCCAAAAAGTGTGAACTATACAAGTTCACAATAACATTTGATTAAAGATTAAATGAGAAAGGGGCTCCGGTGTATAGAGAGGACCTCACCGTTTAAGAAGTAACCGTAGAAACGAAGGAACCCACTATTTTTTTATTTAGTATCGATAGAATTTCTTATTTCCAAGTGAAATGATGCCTGGAAGGAATAAAAAATCGTGGTTGGGAAGGTCATAGTAGCAAAAGCCATTGGAATTTATATTTTATATATCGGAATAATCCGTTTTGTTATTAATCGACCAGGGGGGGGGGGGGGGGAGAAAGAATAACTGAAAGACAAGAAATCAATTAGTTATTCATTAAAGTTTAATTTGATTCAATGACCAGAGTTAGACGAGGATATATAGCTCGGAGACGTCGAACAAAAATTCGTTTATTTGCATCAACCTTTAGAGGTGCTCATTCAAGACTTACTCGAACGACTACTCAACAGAAAATGAGAGCCTTAGTTTCCTCTCATCGGGATAGAGGTAGGAAAAAGAGGGATTTTCGTCGTTTGTGGATCACTCGTATAAATGCAGTAACTCGTGAGAATAGGGTATTCTATAGTTATAGTCGATTCATACACAATCTGTACAAAAAGCAATTGCTTCTTAATCGTAAAATACTTGCACAAATAGCTATATCAAATAAGAATTGTCTTTACATGATTTCCAATAAGATTATCAAGGAAATTATAAAGTAATATACAGGAAATGATTGAAACAGAATTCCCCGGAGAATGAAACTCCGGGAAGGTAGAATAAAATAAAATTAAGAATTAAGATAAGTAGTAGGAATGGACGAACATGTTTCAATAAATAAAAGATTTCTTCTTCCCCCATTTTGTTTCTTCTAACACAACAATCAAATCTAGATTCTAGGCTTTTTTGAATAAAGCATCAATTTGAGCTTAAGTTCCTATTGGAGTTTTTAGTCAATTGAGGGTGAGGAGTGTGCCTATTTATTTCTGGTTCTAGGGCCAGTAGTTCTAGGGATCGACTCGGCTCTCTCAAATTGTTTCTCATTATTAAGAAAAGGTAACAAAGATAAAATACGAGCTTGTTTTATAGCAATAGTAATTAATCGTTGTTGTTTCAAGGTCAATTTATTCACCCGTCTAGATAATATTTTTCCTTGTTCACTAATAAATCGACTAATTAAACTCATGTTTCTATAATCGATCCTATCCCCCGGCCCAATTGGGGGCAAACGCCTACGAAAAGATCGCTTGGATTTACGAAAAGGTTGCTTGGATTTATCCATGGTTTATTCCCTATCTCTAAAATTCTATTTCTTTATTCATTTCAGATCCGCCCGTAATAGGGTTTTTTATTTTTATTTTATATTATATATATGCATATATGTTAAGTTCTTCCTCTTACTTGGAAAGTTCCCTTCGATCTATTTCTTTATTTCCCCATGAATCGTATGCTTGTGACAATAGCGACAAAATTTTCTTAATTCTAGTCGACTGGGTGTATTGTGGCGATTCTTTTGAGTAATATATCTAGAAATCCCCGGCGATTCTTTATTGACACCATTTCGGACACAACTGGTACATTCCAAAATAACTCTGACTCTGACATCTTTACCCTTGGCCATGAACCTCCTTTGGATTTTGGATCGACTTAACTTAACTCTTCCATTTTCAACCCGAACCGAAAAAAAAGAAAAGAACAAAAAAAAATCAATAGAAGTTACTAACTAGAAATTCAATTTCTAAAGATTTCGTTGTAATTAATATTAATTAATAGAGTAATAATTAAGTAATACAATTAGTTTCTAACTATCAATTATTCTTATCCTAATCCCGGTATTTCATTTAAATATCTTCTTTCTATACTATGATTTCGTGGAGCCTGCGACCCACATTCCCATTTTTTCTCCAAAATTTTATCTTAGATCCACCAAATTTTTGGTGGGGGTCAATACACTTTTTTTCTTTCTCTTTCCTTCCTGCCCTTAAAGAACAAGAACTGGAAAAAAAAAAGAAAAAAAATGACGCGAATTTTTAGTCACGTCATGTAGAATTGTATCTCTAATTTTCTGCATTTATTGCATATCAATAACTAGAATGAAAAAAAAGGGAATGACAAGGCATCTGGGAATAAACGATTAATTTCTATCAATAGACCTGCTAAAGACCCAAACCATAGAGTAGTTAGCACGGGCGCCACAGAGAGATATGTTTTTATATCTCGCATTGAAAATCCTCCTTCTGTATTGTAATACATATATGGTCAGATGCTGTAGTTCAAGATCATTTGTATTTATTTTTACATGGAATTCCTAACTAAAATGGATATCTGAGCATTACCAATAAATATTCATTTTTTTTTTTACGTTAGGGTTCAGATGTATATAATTCTTTTTTTATATGAAACCAAAAAGAAGAAATGGCAAGAAAATTCTATATAGATGGAAGAGAAAATAACGATGTGGAAAACAAGACAGGGATTTTGTACAATGACACTGTACAACAATTTTTAAAAGGGATGTAGCGCAGCTTGGTAGCGCGTTTGTTTTGGGTACAAAATGTCACGGGTTCAAATCCTGTCATCCCTACCTATTACTACTCCTATGGGCAGTAACGAGGGATTAATTTATGTCAATTAAAATTGGACATAATCTTTCTTTTTTTTTTCTCATACTTTTAAAGTATGAGAAAAAAAAATATATTGGGTACAAAAAAATCCTTTTCTTTACAGCAGTATCTCCTGTCATAAGAAAGCGCTCTTAGTTCAGTTCGGTAGAACGCGGGTCTCCAAAACCCGATGTCGTAGGTTCAAATCCTACAGAGCGTGATTCTGTTTAGGTTATGTTGAATCACAATAAAATAACTTAACAAAACAAAGTTGAATTGCAACTTGAATTTGACCTCCTCCTTGCAGGAGGTCAATCAAAAAAAGAAATGTTACTCAATCAAAGGTCCAACTGATCACCGCGTCTGTATTGTAAATATGCAGTTACGAATAATCCTGCCAAAGTAATAGGAATTAGCCCTAAGACGATTCCAAATAGAAAAACTTCAATCATTTCGATTTGAGAGGATAAAAAAAGAAAGGTAAGATCTATCCCTAAATATTAATCTGAATTATCCGTGAATCTCAATAACCAAGAATTGGCAATTGACGCAGTAAGAAACCATAGAATACTTGGAATCTCAGAGAAATATTCGAATCTCAGAGAAATATTCATTTTTTTTTATGAATTGTTCATTCAATTCATTTCAAATAAGTCGTATCTTGTTCAAACCAATAAATAGAGCTGGGGTTATAGTTGAAGCAGCCAGTAGAAAACCGAAATAACTAGTTATAGTAGGCATGAAAGAG